TTATTTGGAAAACCTTTCAAGCAAACGTACACTCCCTTCCTTTTTTGGACAGAATCGACAAAGATGTTTATTTTTCTTTTGATATGTTGAGGCCGATAAAAAAAAAATTTCAACATTGGCTATGGAAAAAGCCAGAATTCAAAATTTCAGACTATAGAGAGAAAAAATCAAAAGATAAAAAAAAAGAAGAAGAAAAAAGAAGGGAGAATGCACGTATAGAAATAGCGGAAACCTGGGATAGCATTGTAGTTGCTCAAGTAATAAGAGGTTTTGTATTAGTAATCCAATCAATTCTGAGAAAATATATTATATTACCCTCATTGATAATAGTTAAAAATATTGGTCGTATACTATTATTTCAATTTCCTGAATGGTCGGAGGATGTAAAGGATTGGAAAAGAGAAGTGCATGTTAACTGCACTTATAATGGTGTTCAATTAGCAGAAAAAGAATTTCCGAAAAACTGGTTAATAGACGGTATTCAGATAAAGATCCTATTTCCTTTTCGTCTGAAACCTTGGCACAAATCTAAGCTTAAGCTACGAAACAATTATAAGGATCCAATGAAAAAGAAAGAACAACAAAATGATTTTTGTTTTTTAACAGTTTGGGGAATGGAAACTGAACTTCCTTTTGGTTCGCCCAGAAAACAACTTTCGTTTTTTGAACCTATTTTTAAAGAACTCAAAAAAAGACTTATAAAATTAAAAAAGAAATGTTTTAGAATTCTAATAATTTTAAAAGAAAGAACAAAATTATTTCTAAATGTCTCAAAAGAAAGAAAAAAATGGGTTATTAAAAATATTGTATTTCTAAAAAAAATAATAAAAGAACTTTCAAAAATGAACCCAATTCTATTAGTTGGATTAAGAGAAATAGAACTATATGAATTGAGTGAAAGCAAAAAAGAAAAAAATTTGATAATCGATAACGAGCTAATTCATGAACCGTCCATTAACATTCAATCTACAAATTGGACAACTTTTTCATTAACAAAAAAAAAAATACAAGATCTAACTAATAGAACAAACACAACCATAAATCAAATACAAAAAATTTCAAAAGACAACAAAAAAGGATTTCTAAGTCCACATATAAATATTAGTTCTAATAAAATGAGTTATAATGATAAAAGATTGGAATCACCAAAAAATATTTTGCAGCTATTAAAAAGAAGAAATGTTCGACTAATCCGTAAATCAAATTATTTTATAAAATTTTTCATTGAAAGAATATATAGAAATATATTTTTATTTATCAGTAATATTCCTAAAATAAATGCACAACTTTTTTTTTATTTTTTTGAATCATTAAAAAAAATTGTTAATAAAACCAGTTCCTATAATAACTATATTTACAATAATGAAAGAAATCAAGAAAAAATTGATAAAACAAATCAAAAGATAACGCAGTTTATTTCGACTATAAAAGAGTCACTTTCTAATATTAATAATAAGAACTTGGAAACTTTTTGTAATTTATCTTATTTGTCACAAGCATATGTCTTTTACAAATTATCACAAAGCCGGGGTTTTAACTTTTTTAATTTATATAAGTTAAGATTAAGATCTGTCTTTCAATATAATGGAGCTTTTCTTTTTCTTAAGAATGAAATAAAGGATTATTTTCTTGGAACACAAAAAATATTTCATTCCGAATTAAGACATAAGAACATCCCCAATTATGAAATAAATCAATGGAAAAATTGCTTAAGGGGTTATTATCAAAATAATTTATCTCAGTCTAGATTAGTACCACAAAAAGGTATAAATATAGTAAATCAACACTCTATAGCTCAAAATAACCATTTAAACAAATATGATTCATATGAAAAAAATCCATTAATTAACTCCGAAAAAAAAAATGTTAAAAAAAAATATAGATATGATCTTTTATCATATAATTTTATTAATTATGAAGATAAGAAAAACTCATCTATTTATGGATTACCATTACAAGTAAATAATAACCAAGAGATTTTTTATAATTATACCGAACATAAACGAAAATTATTTAATATGCTGGTAGGTATCCCTATCAATAATTATCTAGTAGAAGATAATATTATAGATATAAAGAACAATCCGGATAGAAAAAATTTCGATTGGATAATTCTCAATTTTTGTCTTAGAAAGAAAATGGATATTAGGGCCTGGATCAATATGGATACTGACGCCAACAGTAATAAATATACTAAACCTAGGGCTAATAATTATCAAATAATTGATAAAATCGACAAGAAAGATCTTTTTTATCCCACGATTCATCAAAATCAAGAAATGAATCCATCCAAAAAAAAACTTTTTGATTGGATGAGAATGAATGAAGAAATACTAAGTTGTCCCATATCGAATCTCGAACTTTGGTTTTTCCCAGAATTTTTGATACTTTATACTTCGTATAAGATTAAACCATGGTACATACCAATCAAATTTCTCCTTTTAAATCTTAATGTAAATGAAAATGCCAGTGGAAATAAAAATAAAAAAACGACTGGAAAGAAAAAAAGAGATATCTTTATATCAATATTTTCAAATGAAAAAAAATATCTTGAATTAGAAAAACAAAATCAAGTAGAAAAAGAATACGGAATCAAAACAGATTTTGAATCAACTCTCTCAAACCAAGAAAAAGATATTGAAGAAAATTATGCGGTATCAAAGATGAAAAAAAATAAAAAACAATCCAGGACCAACATGGAAGCGGAGTTTGATTTCTTACTAAAAAGGTATTTGCTTTTTCAATTGAGATGGGACGATTCTTTAAATAAAAAAATGATCGATAACATCAAAGTATATTGTTCCCTGCTTAGACCGATAAACCTAAGAGAAATTACTATAGCCTCTATTCAAAGGGGAGAAATAAATCTGGATCTTCTAATGATTCAGAAAAATTTCATTCTTACAGAATTGATTAAAAAGGGAATATTACTTATTGAACCAGTTCGTCTGTCTAGAAAAAATGAAGGACAATTTATTATGTATCAAACTATAGGTATTTCGTTGGTTCATAAAAGTAAACACACAATTAATCAAAGGTATCGAGAAAAGGGCCTTGTTGATACGAAGAATTTTGATGAATTCATTTCAAAACATCAAAAGATGACTGAAAATCGAGACAAAAATCATTATGATTTGTTTGTTCCTGAAACTATTTTATCCCCTAGACATCGTAGAGAATTGAGAATTCTAATTTGTTTCAATTCTAGGAATAGAAATGGTATACCTAGCAATGCATTTTTTTGTAATGAAAATAAGGTAAAGAGTCCGGTTTTGAATAAAAACAAAATAAATCAAAATAATATAATTAGATTAAAGTTCTTTCTTTGGCCTAATTATCGATTAGAAGATTTCGCTTGTATGAATCGCTATTGGTTTGATACCAATAATGGCAGTCGTTTCAGTATGGTAAGGATACATATGTATCCGCAATTTAAAAATGAACTTAAGCGTGTACTGAAAAAAAGTGAAATACGGATTGATTTTATTTCCCGTACTATATTGCATATATGAAGACAAATAGATGCACACCTATATTGTTTTCTATTCCATTATGATACACGATACTAATTTAATGACATATCAATATCTAGAAATAATGCAAAAATCTTCTTAGTTTCTTTTTAAATTTTAGATATAATTTTTTATCTTTTGTGAGTGCAGACAACTATCTTTTTGTTTACCTATTCGAATCCAATTTTAAAATTGGAAATTATTCACAAAATTAAGATTATTGTATTGTGTATGCCAAATTAAAAAAAAAAAAATGAATAGCATTATTATTATTGATCAATAAAAATATCTAGCAAAGCAATAAGGGCCGGTGGGGGGGGAAGATTTCATTTTATGATAAAAAAGTCATTCATCTCGGTTATTTCACACGAAGAAAAAGAAAAAAACAGGGGGTCTGTTACATTTCAAATACTAAGCCTCACTAATAGGATACGAAAACTTTCTTCACATTTGGAATTGCACAGAAAAGACTATTTATCTCAGAGAGGCCTCCGTAAAATTTTGGGAAAACGCCAAAGGATGCTGTCTTATTTGTCAAAGAACAATAGAATACGTTATAAAGAATTAATTAATCAGTTAGATATTCGGGAATCAAAAACGCGTTAATTTGAATTTGAGGAAGCGTTTTGAATTATTGAATTATTTGATTTATTAGATCTTGATTTTTTTTTTTTTAATGAACTTATTTTCGCTTTTCAGTAATTCATGAAAGAATCAATCGAGGAAAAAGAAAAACCTATGAATATACCAGCTCCAAGAAAAGACCTCATGATAGTAAATATGGGTCCCCACCACCCATCAATGCATGGTGTTCTTCGACTCATCGTTACTCTCGATGGTGAAGATGTTATTGACTGTGAACCAATATTAGGCTATTTACACCGAGGAATGGAAAAAATTGCGGAAAACCGAACAATTATACAATATCTGCCTTATGTAACGCGTTGGGATTATTTAGCTACTATGTTCACAGAAGCAATAACCATAAATGGACCGGAGTTGTTGGGAAATATCCAAGTGCCTAAAAGAGCCAGCTATATCAGAGCAATTATGTTGGAGTTGAGCCGTATAGCTTCTCATCTGTTATGGCTTGGTCCTTTTCTGGCAGATATTGGGGCGCAGACTCCTTTCTTCTATATTTTCAGAGAAAGAGAATTAGTATATGATCTATTTGAAGCTGCCACCGGTATGAGAATGATGCATAATTTTTTTCGGATCGGAGGAGTAGCGGCTGATTTACCTCACGGCTGGATAGATAAATGTTTAGATTTTTGCGATTATTTTTTAATAGGAGTTACTGAATATCAAAAACTTATTACCCGAAATCCTATTTTTTTAGAACGAGTTGAGGGAGTAGGCGTTATTGGTAGAGAGGAAGTAATAAATTGGGGTTTATCAGGACCAATGCTGCGAGCTTCTGGAATACAATGGGATCTTCGTAAAGTTGATCATTATGAATGTTACGACGAATTTGATTGGGAAGTACAGTGGCAAAAAGAAGGAGATTCATTAGCTCGTTATCTAGTCCGAATTGGTGAAATGACAGAATCTATAAAAATTATTCAACAGGCTCTAGAAGGAATTCCAGGGGGTCCATATGAGAATTTAGAAATCCGATACTTTGATAGAGAAAGGAATCCAGAATGGAATGATTTTGACTATCGATTTATTAGTAAAAAACCCTCTCCTACATTTGAATTGCCGAAACAAGAACTCTATGTGAGAGTTGAAGCTCCAAAAGGAGAATTGGGAATTTTTTTGATAGGGGATCAGAGTGGTTTTCCTTGGAGATGGAAAATTCGCCCGCCGGGTTTTATCAATTTGCAAATTCTTCCTCAGTTAGTTAAAAGAATGAAATTGGCCGATATTATGACAATACTAGGTAGCATAGATATCATTATGGGAGAAGTTGATCGTTAAAATGATAAGTCATACACCAGAAGTACAAGATATTAATTCTTTTTCTAGATTCGAATTTTTAAAAGAGACCTATGGAATTATATGGGCCTTTATTCCTATTTTTACTCCTGTATTGGGAATCACAATAGGTGTACTAGTAATTGTATGGTTAGAAAGAGAAATATCCGCAGGGATACAACAACGTATTGGACCTGAATACGCCGGACCTTTGGGAGTTCTTCAAGCTTTAGCAGATGGGGCAAAGCTACTTTTCAAAGAAAATCTTTTTCCATCTAGAGGAGAAACTCGTTTATTCAGTATCGGACCATCCATTGCGGTCATATCCATTTTAGTAAGCTATTCGGTAGTTCCTTTTGGTTCTCACCTTGTTTTAGTGGATCTCAATATCGGTGTTTTTTTATGGATTGCCATTTCAAGTATTGCTCCCATTGGCCTTCTTATGTCAGGATATGGTTCAAATAATAAATATTCTTTTTTAGGCGGTCTACGAGCTGCTGCTCAATCGATTAGTTATGAAATACCATTAACTTTATGTGTGTTATCAATATCTCTACGTGCGATTCGTTAAGACATAAATTGTTCTCTATTTCTTCTTTTCTAGGAAAAGGGCGGAATGAATTGAGTAAATATCTTCATCTTTTATTCATTATTTGGATGGATGAACTAAATCAGATAGTTATATGAGTGAAAGAAAACAGCTTATATAAAAAAGCAGTAAAAAAATTGAGTCTCATTTTCTATGTATATAGAGTTAAAGAGTTGAGCGGAAATAAACATAAGTATAAGAAAGCGTTTGCCCCAAGATTAGGTGATTAGTCATCCTGACTTGAAGCGGGTTCAAAAGATCAACCATATTGAGTTTTCACTATCGTTTGTATGTATTCTCATACATGTATTACCTTAACGGATGATTGAACAAAAACGAGTGGATGGTTAGAAACACCAAGATACACAAAGGATTAGTAATGGAGATTATGTAAAAGAATATTTCTGCATAATATACAAAGAATATTAATTGGGGCTTTACGTTAGTAGAAATGATCAGGCAGTACGCCCGACGATTCCGATCCAGAGTATGCTCCTATTCGTCGATTAAATAAATCACTATTGGAAACGAAATAATCCTTTACTTTATTTATTTTTTTTTATTTTGTAAGTCCCCCCCTTTTTCAGAAAGAGAAAGAAGAATAGAAACGAAAAAATAAAAAAGATCTTTTTTATTCTTTACTGTATACTTTTATCCTTTCCTTTCTATATCCATATTTATATAGATAGAATTCGTATCATAATTTATGAATTAATGTATATATAATTCTTTTTCGTAAGTGAAAAGGACGAGTTATTTATATTTTTACAAGTTACAAGGAGTATTTGATTGAAGAATTAAGTTATTACTCAAAAAATAAAATATTGAAATAATTATTGAAATTATTAAATAAAGGATGAGATCAATTCAGAAGTACTTTATTTTTATATTTTTAAAAATTATATATAATTATTAAAGCAGAACAGACAGAATTAAATTGGTCTAATTCGGGATCGAATGATAAATTTTGACCTTATCCATCTTATAAATATATCAAGATAAAATAAAATTGACCCGATCCTTAGATTTATTTAAGGTCCTCAAGGAGCCGTATGCGGTGAAAATCTCATGTACGGTTCTGGAATAGCGACGGTAACAGTGATGGTATCGCCGACTATGATTATCTAATAGTTCAAGTACAGTTGATATAGTTGAGGCGCAATCAAAATATGGTTTTTGGGGGTGGAATTTGTGGCGTCAACCTATAGGGTTTATTATTTTTCTAATTTCTTCCCTAGCAGAATGTGAAAGATTACCCTTTGATTTACCAGAAGCAGAAGAAGAATTAGTAGCAGGGTATCAAACCGAATACTCGGGTATCAAATTTGGTTTATTTTACGTTGCTTCCTATCTAAACCTATTAGTTTCTTCATTATTTGTAACAATTCTTTACTTAGGTGGTTGGAATATCTCTATTCCGTACATATTTGTTTTTGATTTTTTTGAAATAAATAAAACATATGGTGTTTTTGAACCCACAATTGGTATGTTTATTACATTAGCTAAAACTTATTTGTTCTTGTTCATTCCTATCACAACAAGATGGACTTTACCTAGGCTAAGAATGGACCAGCTATTGAATCTTGGATGGAAATTTCTTTTACCTATTTCTCTCGGTAATCTATTATTAACAACTTCTTCCCAACTCTTTTCACTGTAAAAGAACATGATATCCTATATTCTCAACTTGGATGAAACAAGAGAAATAAACAAACATAAAATTATTCATATATATTCACGATATGTTCCCTATGATAACCGGGTTCATGAATTATGGTCAACAAACAGTCCGAGCTGCAAGGTACATAGGTCAAAGTTTCATGATTACCTTGTCCCACGTAAATCGTTTACCCATAACTATTCAATATCCTTATGAAAAGGTAATCGCTGCGGAGCGTTTCCGCGGTCGAATCCATTTTGAATTTGATAAATGTATTGCTTGTGAAGTATGTGTTCGTGTATGTCCTATAGATCTGCCCGTCGTTGATTGGAAATTGGAAACTGATATTCGCAAGAAACAATTACTTAATTACAGTATTGATTTCGGAATCTGTATATTTTGTGGTAACTGTGTTGAGTATTGTCCAACAAATTGTTTATCAATGACTGAAGAATATGAGCTTTCTACTTATGATCGTCACGAATTGAATTATAATCAAATTGCTCTAGGTCGTTTACCAATGTCAGTAATTGACGATTATACAATTCGAACAATTCTGAATTCTCCTCAAATAAAAAATAAGTAAATCCTTGATTAAAGAAAAATTTTGAATCACTAAGGTTCATTAAAGAAATGAGTTTTTTCATTTTGTTTGGTCTGAATAACTACAAATCTCAACTATATGATTGGTTGGTAAAAAGTACGTCTCAATTTGGATTGAAAGGATTGAAAATTCATTAATTAATATATCTGACATTATTTCGAAATGTATAGTTTCGGATTCGAACTACTCTATTCAGATAAAACAAAAAATTAGTCCAATAACTGTACCCCACATTAATTCACACCCCTTAGGATTTAATTCAATTAGAAATTTCTTACGAATCATCAACAATTTTTTCTGGTCTGGTCTCAATAAGGTCATGAAAAACATTTCAATTTATTTATCTCTTATTTTACATAAAATGGATTTGCCTGGACCAATACATGATTTTCTTTTAGTCTTTCTGGGATTAGGTCTTATCTTAGGAGGTATAGGAGTAGTATTACTTACCAACCCAATTTATTCTGCCTTTTCGCTGGGATTAGTTCTTGTTTGTATATCCTTATTATATATTCTATCAAATTCATATTTTGTAGCCGCCGCACAACTCCTTATTTACGTGGGAGCTATAAATGTTTTAATCATATTTGCTGTGATGTTCATGAATGGTTCAGAATATTACAAAGATTTTAATCTTTGGACCGTTGGGAATGGGTTTACTTTGCTGATTTGTACAAGTATTTTTGGTTTACTAATAACTACTATTACGGATACATCATGGTACGGGATTATTTGGACTACAAGATCAAACCAGATTATAGAGCACGATTTGATAAGTAATAGTCAACAAATTGGAATTCATTTATCAACAGATTTTTTTCTTCCATTTGAATTCATCTCAATAATTCTTTTAGCCGCTTTGATAGGTGCAATTACCGTGGCGCGTCAATAATAAATCTATAAAATTAAAATTGGTAACAGCAATCTAAATTAAACTTCATTCTGTGTTATCACATTTATTTACCTTCAATTAGAATTTAAAATTGTTTATGTCTAAAATCTAAAATCGAAATTCTTTTACTTTTTTTTATTCGATCTATTACCAATATATTTCTTTATTCCGTACTTTTTATATTATAGTCAATCCTTTCTATTATTGTTCATATTATATTGAAATGAATCGAAATTGATAAGGAGTTGGTCAATGATACTCGAACATGTACTTGTTTTGAGTGCCTACTTATTTTCTATCGGTATCTATGGATTGATCACCAGCCGAAATATGGTTAGAGCTCTTATGTGTCTTGAACTTATACTAAATGCGGTTAATATAAATTTTGTAACATTTTCTGATTTTTTTGATAGTCGCCAATTAAAAGGAAATATTTTTTCCATTTTTGTTATAGCCATTGCAGCCGCTGAAGCCGCCATTGGACCAGCTATTGTTTCGTCAATTTATCGTAATAGAAAATCAACTCGTATCAATCAATCGAATTTGTTGAATAAGTAGTATGAATGATAAGTAGTATTAACCATACAAATTAGAATATTCATAAATTCGACTTAGTGTGTATTATACATAATGTATGATCGTGTTTGCGAAAATATAAGAAATTAAAGTATCTTGGTTCTCTCCCATGAGTTGATCCGGAAGTAGATTGATTATAAAAATTCTGGTAAATCTAAATCATTGATTCATCTGGTATCTAAATATATGAGTCATTTACATATAAGTTTACTAGATCGAAAATTTCTTATTAAAAAAAAAATTATAGATC